GTGAAGAATGTGGATATCATTTGAAAATGCGTAGTTCAGATAGAATTGAACTTTCGATTGACTTAGGTACTTGGGACCCTATAGATGAAGATATGGTATCTCTGGATCCCCTTGCATTTCATTCAGAAGAGGAACCTTATAAAGATCGTATTTATTCTTATCAAAGAAAGACAGGATTAACCGAGGCCGTTCAAACAGGCACAGGGCAACTAAACGGCATTCCCGTAGCAATTGGGGTTATGGATTTTCAGTTTATGGGGGGTAGTATGGGATCCGTAGTAGGTGAGAAAATCACTCGTTTGATCGAGTATGCTACCAATCAATTTTTACCTCTTATTTTAGTGTGTGCTTCCGGAGGAGCGCGCATGCAAGAAGGAAGTTTGAGCTTGATGCAAATGGCTAAAATATCTTCTGCTTTATATGATTATCAATCGAATAAAAAGTTATTTTATGTATCAATCCTTACATCTCCTACAACTGGTGGGGTGACGGCTAGTTTTGCTATGTTGGGAGATATCATTATTGCTGAACCTAACACCTATATTGCATTTGCAGGTAAAAGAGTAATTGAACAAACATTGAATAAGACAGTATCTGAAGATTCACAATCAGCCGAATTTTTATTCCATAAGGGCTTATTCGATTCAATCGTACCCCGTAATCTTTTAAAAGGTGTTCTGAATGAGTTACTTCAGCTTCACGATTTCTTTCCTTTGAATCATAAATAAAAAGAAAGTAGAGTCGGAAGTGAAATTAATTAAATTAATTAGTTAATTTCTTTTTTTTTTCTGGCGAGCAGGTATTTTTTTTTAGCGGAATCAAAGGAAAAATCCTAAGAATGGATTTTTTTGTGACATAACATAAGAGTAAATTGTAGAAAGAACCATGCAGATAATTTTTTTTGTATTTAATTTTATGAATTTTATTAATATTAATAAAATTCATAAAATTGAAGTTATAAGATTATAAGACAAGAGACAAGAAAAAAAATAATAAAATAAAAAGAAAAGAAGAATAACAAATAAATGGATTATCTTATTTCATGTAGAAATATGAATAAGTCGTTTCGTTAGTGCTACATTCTTTACACTTTCTTCTATATATTCACTTAGATATACTTAGTATAATTATATACCAATTTAAACGATTATAAAAAATCCTTATAATTTATAATAACTAATCATTAATGACTCATACTAGAATAATTAATTTAATATAAATAATTAATTAAATATAATATAAATTTATAATGAATAATAAATTATTAATTCATATAATGAATATTAATTTTATTATATAGAATAAAATAAAGAATCAAATCAAAATAAAAAATATATAAATATATTAAATAAAATAATAAGAATCAAATTCAAATTGAATGGAAAATCATAATAATATAGAAATATAAATTTAATACTATAATCAAATTAAAAATTAAATAAATAAAAAATAACATAAAAAATAACAGGTACAAATATTTAATCGAGGTGCCCTTTTTATGACAATTCTCAACAACTTACCCTCCATTTTTGTGCCTTTAGTGGGCTTAGTATTTCCGGCAATTGCGATGGCTTCTTTATCTCTTCATGTTCAAAAAAACAATATTTTTTAGATCCGATTAGGTCTGACGGGGGTAGATTTCATTTTCTTTATTTAGTTATTTTTCAAGACTTAGACTTGTATCATAATGCAGATATCTATTTAGTTTAGTATAATATGATAGAACATGCGGACAGCTCCCTTCAAACAGAAATGAAAATGAAAGGGTTCTTATGCAGGCGTAAAGATATCGAAGTAAGAAGTAAATGGGCTATTAAAAAAAATCGAGACTGTACTGTAGCGGATACCTGAAAGAAATGCAAAGCTGATATTTCTATATATGCAGATAGAGGATCGTATGAGAGGGCCGGACTCTCTTTTTTTTTTGAATCTAACGAATTCGATGAATTCTTCCTAAAGATTCACATCAAAATAATGCGAGTTGATGAAAGTTACTTTTGAAACAAAAATTCGGAAACAAAAAAAGAAAGTCAAATTCATTTGGGCTAGTCTCCCACTTCAAATAAAATAAAAAACAACTGGATCTAGTAGTATGAGTTGGCGATCAGAGCATATATGGATAGAACTTATAGCGGGGTCTCGCAAAACAAGTAATTTTTGCTGGGCCTTTCTACTCTTTTTAGGTTCATTGGGATTTTTATTGGTTGGAATTTCCAGCTATCTTGGCAGAAATTTGATATCTTTATTTCCGCCTCAGCAAATAATTTTTTTTCCACAAGGGATCGTGATGTCTTTCTATGGGATCGCCGGCTTATTTGTTAGTTCTTATTTGTGGTGCACTATTATGTGGAATGTAGGTAGTGGTTATGATAGATTCGATCGAAAAGAAGGAATAGTTTGTATTTTTCGCTGGGGATTTCCTGGGAAAAATCGTCGCATCTTACTCCGATTCCTTATGAAAGATATTCAGTCTATTAGAATAGAAATTAAAGAGGGTATTTATGCTCGGCGTGTACTTTATATGGAAATCAGAGGCCGGGGGTCCATTCCTTTGACTCGTACTGATGATAATTTGACTCTACGAGAGATTGAGCAAAAAGTAGCGGAGTTGGCCTATTTTTTGCGTGTACCAATTGAAGTTTTTTGAAATGAACTGACGAATGAACATTTTCTTAGCAGGAGCAAAAAAATCCAAGAGTCCTCTTTCTATAGCATAACTTCACTTTAATTTCACAATACAATATTGATGAACCGAAGAAGACATATTCTATATATGCGGATATATATGGAACAGTTCTAAAATCAAACTTTTTATGCATATGCATATCTCAATTCAATAAATTGAGTAACAAAACAAGTAATAAATCGAAATAATAAACCCATCTCATATCATAACAAACCATTTCGGAAAAAAATTAAATATAGAATAAATAAATTCTCTTTTCATTTTCAATATTTGAAATTGATACATTAGATATGGATAGATCGTATCGTGTCAATTCTCTTGCCTTTCTTTTGTCAATCAACGTTTCTTGTTATCTTTCTTTTCTTTTTGTCCCCCTTAATAAAAAAAGGGCTGGACCACCTAGAATCTAGAATGATAACTTTTCTGTCTTATTTTGCTTTTGCCACTCTTTTTTGATTATCACAACACAATTACAATATTCTTCAAAAATCTTTCTAAATTCTTCCTGTGGAAGAATATGGGGAAGTTGGCCATTTTTTTTTTTCGAAATATTTGTTTTGTTGATAGAACGGAATTCTTTCATCTAGAAATAAAAATTTTAGCAATTGAGATACTTATAAACAAAAACAAGAATTTTTTGTATTCTTTCAAAATTCAAGGACTAACCACTGAATAAAAATAGGGAATAGATTAATAACTTCGAAGCCTCGTAACAGAACTTATGCTTGATCGAAATATTAGAATCATATAGAATCGATAACCGAGGCAGGTTCATTCAAAATTCACAAAAAATGAAAAAAAAAACATTTATTCCCCTTCTATATCTTACAGCGATAGTTTTTTTGCCCTGGTGGATCTCCTTTTTATTTAATAAAAGTTTGGAATCTTGGGTTAGAAATTGGTGTAATACTAGTAAATGCGAAACCTTTTTAAATGATATCCAAGAAAAAAGTATTCTAGAAAAGTTCATAGAATTAGAGGAACTCGTTCGCTTGGACGAAATGATAAGGGAATATCCGGAAACACATTTACAAAGGTTTCGTATCGGAATCCACAAAGAAACGATCCAATTGATCAAGATGCACAATGAGGATCATATCCATACGGTTTTGCACTTCTCGACAAATATACTCTGTTGCGTTATTCTAAGTGGTTATTATATTTTAAGGAATGAAGAACTTATTTTTCTTAATTCTTGGGTTCAAGAATTCCTATATAATTTAAGCGACACAATAAAAGCTTTTTTCATTCTTTTATTAACCGATTTATGTATAGGATTCCATTCACCCCACGGCTGGGAACTAATGATTGGCTCTGTCTACAAAGATTTTGGGTTTGCCAATAACGATCAAATTATATCTGGTCTTGTTTCCACTTTTCCAGTCATCCTTGATACAATTTTAAAATATTGGATTTTCCGTTATTTAAATCGTGTATCTCCGTCACTTGTAGTTATTTATCATTCAATGAATGACTGAAAAATGATCCATGAATCCAATTAAAATAAAATAAAATGTTTTTTTTGTACATTTTTATGTACAGTACATAAGTAAAACATTCAAAATTTTACTATACTATTAACTATACTATATTAAATTCAATATTTAGATATTAGATATTTATTTCTATATTTTATATATTTATTTATATATTTATATATTGAAATATATATTTTATATTATTTTATATATATTTTATATTATTATTTCGATTTTTATTTTTATTATTATTCTATTAATTATCTATTTATTTTTATTATATTAATTAATTATCTATTATATTATTATTATATTAGTTATTTCAATTTTATATTATATTAATTATGTTATTTTATATTCTATATATTATATTAATTATATTTATTTTATATTAATTATTTTCTATATTTCTATTATTTATATATATATATATTATATATTTTTATATATATTATTATTATATTCTAATTATTATTATATTCTAATTATTTTATTATTTTATTAATTTCAATTTATTAAATATAAATTCTAAATATTTAATATATTTAGAATATAATAGAATATTTAATATATTTATAATATATTTATTTTAAATTTTATAGAAATTTTATAGAATAGATTTTAGAATCGATTTTTAATAGAATATATTTTTCTATATTTTATTTGATTTTAATTTCTATTAATATATTTCTTTATACGTCCAAGACATCCAAGGGATTCCATTCCTATATTTTCTATTTTAGTAACAAAATTTCATTAAATAGCAGTATCGTGGATAGGGAACTATATTAGCGACCTACCTAATTTTATTGTAGAAATTTTCAGGATCAATCATT